TCCTTCCAACCAGCCAACCCGCGGAGTTGAGCACAACACTGACTTCGGCCAGGTTCTTCCATCAATCTCCTGGCCCTTGCTTAACTCCTTGTTCCGTAAACCGGTCGCTGGTTGATCTGATCGGACCCCGGACACGCGAGAGCCCAGCCCGGGAGGAATGCATGGTTCCCCGGCGCTTCATGGGGCGGACGTTCGCAGTCCTCTCCCTCTAATCTAACCCTACCTCGCCCCGCTCGCCCGGGCCTGCCGGCACAATAAGAGAATGAGGGAGCTAATCTGCTTGCTTGTGCAGGCGAGGACCGCTCGTAAGGTGCTTATTACAGGGGTACGGATACAACCCTTCATAGCACCTAAACTACGCTTTTTTTATAAAGCCATAGGCAAGTTTAAATCAATATTCAATCTAGAAGAGAACCAGCCTTAGTAAACTTACAGGAAAGAAAGGAACCTAATAAACTCAATCATACAAGGAATTAAGAGCTTACTTGCTTCTACATCCACTGGAACGGTACTGAAGCCGGAAGGCTAAGGACCGAGAATAAGAAACAACCTAATAAATAAAAAAGGGGAGTAGAACTTGCTTTTGCACCTACAGCTTTTATCCATTGAAGGAATAGAGTTGAACAACTCCTTACTTAGACTGAAGGGAAAGAAAGGGAAACTTTGAACAACACTGACACAGGGAACTCCTCTTCAGGAATTGCTTCGGTACGGGAATCGGGACGTAAGGAAGGGACCGACAACTATACAATACGAATAAAAAATTAATAAATAAAAGGGACTTCAGTCGATAACAGACCATAGGGAAGTAGAGCGTATAAAAAACCATACCAATGGCACATATTCCAGATTTTCAACCTCATTGGCCCCGTTTTCCACATCCATATGCTTGAAACTTGGAAATAACTCTTTGATGGAGTCAGTAGGTAAATGCACATCCAGTCATACAACATAGAAACAGTAATTCATGTTCTTGTGGAATTACTTTGGTTATTAGTTAGGGATACAAATACAAATATAAATAAGCCAGGTAAACAAGAATAGAAGTTACCATCCAGCATCTACGTTGAGGCCTCGTTTGAACTCCCAATTACGGGTGATACGTCGGAAAGAAGACAGAACGAACTGGATCGGAGAAAGAAAATCGAAATCGTCAAATTATGCACTAACTTGATGGAATGCATATATGAGGAACCATGACATTTCTGGGTTGTCACGGAAGAAGTTGAAACCTCTAATTCGCAAGGAATTCTATCCCATTGGGTTTGAGGAGGACTCGTAGATTCGATGGCAGTGCGCCAGGGAAAGGGCCAAGCTGTACAAGAATACCCCCATTAAAGTACCAAACAAAGGGTTCCACAAGCAAGCTATTACTATTATTCTGGGGATCTCCATTGAGGAGCATCAAACCCTAATGAAAGATCTCTCCCCATTAGCAACAGGTAATCATTTTCAAGCCACAAGAAGGGATCTCCTACTGAACGATAGGAAAGTGAGTTCTTCCAGTTGGCATTCATTAGTCCGGTTGGGTAGGAGCGAGCACCTGATTGATCGCCCAACAAAATAGTTGTTTAGCGAATGACTCAACCTATGCATCCGGTATTTACACACTCTACTTCGAGGTGTGAATCACTTAAACTATTTATTCCCCACTACCCCTGTATTAATGAAAGAATAGAATTTTTTACTTTGACCTTGCGAGCACCCACTCAAAATAGGGAGGGCGAACTCTTATCTCCCCGATCTCCAGGACCGCAAAAGAGATGGAATTTTCCGTCTTCTTAGCCGACGTAAGACCTTCATCCGGCAGCAAAAAGCTGCCCCTTGGAGCTGCTCAAACTTATTCGGGGTATGAAGAAGCGGGAGTGCACCACATGGAGGAGAACCCTACTCGCCTTTGTATGCCAAGTCACTGGACCGGCGAAACGGATTCTCCCGAGGTTGAGCTTTCAAAGCGGGATCGTTCCAACGCGCCCACGCCTTACTGCTTATTCAGGGGCGGGCGAAAGCGCCTATGGGACCATTCGACATTCATAGCCTTTCAATCCTATTGCAAGACTGGAATATGAAACGAAAGTCATCCTGAAATATGCTAGGAGCTTCTTCCCCACATATCCTAACCGGGCATTTTACTATTTGGTCGAGCGGAAAGCCGATTCGTTGGGCGGAATAAGCAGAGGAAAGAAAGAGAACACTTACTTACTCTTACTGCCGATTTCATTCAAAAGCAAAGGAAGAAAGCTACTAGACCAAAGCAAACAGCAAGCTGAAAAACGCTAGCTTTAACTTGAAATTGCGAAAAGAAAGAACAACTATGTAAGTAAACCTTAGCTAGTCCGTAGGTCCGTTAAGGAAATGGAACGAAGCGACTTTACTAAACAAGCGAGAAAAGCCCTATATATTCTATTAGTAAAGCGCTAACGAGCAGAAATCCGGCCCTTCGAGTGCAACCGAACTTGGTGATATAGTGAAGGGAAATTCCGGGAGCAACCCTAGTGGTGACATGAGGAGAATCATTTTTGAACTTCTTGCTTTTTCCTAACAGTTTAGTGGACCCTTCCCGTTGGCTCCCTGAAGGAGATGCGGGATTTAGTCGAGTGGCTTCCTGATTGCAATTCCCTTTTATATGCACTGCTCGTTCTGGATGAAGATAAATCTTTCTAGGTTTCTTCCCCACTGGAGAGGTATTGACTGTATTCCGAGATGTCGGAATGGTACCCGTGAGTACTGACTGTTGTAGCATTGGAGTAATGAACTGAGTTCCTGGGGTGCCCTGTGCTGCTACTAAAGTGTTCATAAGGAGCATCATTTCCTTCATCTGTACTTTTATCTGCTCTATGTTTCCGGCCACTGGGTTTGTTTACTAGAGCTTCTTCCGCTGGCTTTCCTCCTGTTGAGGCTATCATAGCAACCTCTGGTAAATCCTCCCCTTTTTTGATCTTGAGCCGAACTCGGGTTCCTGGCGGTGTGATGAGCTGAGAAGGATCTAATATTCTGCCTTTGCTACTGATCTTGTTGCTGGAGAGTCCGATGTCATTGCTATTCCCATTTGGGTTGCTTCCTTGGTCAGTCTCGAAATTCAGGAGCTCTTGATCGAGGAGGTCCTGGACCTTATGCCTCAATCTGAAGCATCTGTCAGTCCAGTGTCCTGGGCTTCCCATGTTATAATCACAGCGGGCATTGGGATCAAATCCTTTTGGAGGGGGATCAGTTACAGGTTTTGGAGGAACCGTAGTGACCAGGTTTGTTGCAATGAGTTGAGGAAGTAACTGGGATAATGGCATCGGCACAGGGTCAAATCTCCTCTTCCCCTTCTGTTCAATCCCCGTGGTGAACACAACACTAGAAGAGTCAGCAATCGGGTCTTTCGTGGAAACCCCTGCCTGAATGAACACTGCTATCTCGCCTTCTGATCTTTCTTAAGAGATTTTCCTAATTTCTTTCCTACTTCTGTCTATTCGCTTCTACCGGGAGGATTTCCCTGATTGGCTCTCTTGCCTGGAATGACGACTTCCCTCAGTCCCGTCCCTACTTCTTCTCATGCCACTAATGGATTTCCACTTCTGAACTCCCACGTATTCAATCGATTCTGTTTCATGGCTCGCAGGTCGGAGAGAGTCCACTTCTTCCATTGATTGGGACTTGACTACTTCAGGTGGATCCGATCCTCTTCTTTCGGGTGGATCCCTTTTTATTGATTGCAGCTCGTGAGCAAACTACCTATCTATATTACCATTCTAACCTATCTTTGCTGAACCGTTGTAATATTCCATATTACCCTAGCTCACAGGTTATCCTTCTATGATACATTGGATTTATTGGATTCGAAGTTCGGTTCGACTGAGCGAGCTGTCTTTTCACTTGGGCTGAGAAGAAAAAGAAAGCTTAATAGAGATTCTCCTCTTCGGATGGAGTAAGAGGCTCCTACTACAATATTACATATTGCCTACTTTACGGGTTACGGGTGAGCTACGAGCAGGCTTGATACCACTCCTTCGGACTCCAGCGCTTAGAAGAATCCTTATTTTTCTCTTATTACATAGATCCTTCCTTGGAGCAACAAGCTAATTCCCTTACTAAAGAAAGAACTAAGACTTAAAAATAATATTATACCAACGCTTCCCTTTTTCTTTGTAAGTAAACTTCCATCTTCTAAAGGGAGAGTAAACTCACCTTAGCAGTTTGATTATCCATTTGATTCCCCTGAGATTGAAGTTGCTACAGTACCTGTCTTTGAAGAATGCTGCGAACCCGGCCTAAACGCTTCCTGAGACTCAACCCTACTTCGTCTTCGCCCTCCAGCCTTTCCTGTAGTGGATTCAGCTCATATTATAAATTCTTACTTCACGAGAGAGATACTCACTATTGAAGGGTATACCCACGGGAGAGATACCGAAACTAGAAGCTTTGTTGCACCGCGCTCATTGACTTTCTATCAGAGGGGTTGACGTTCAGTGCCGTAGGTCAGAAAAGGAATGAGAGATGAGAAGGTGGGTTGCGTATATAAGCCCCATTTGACGGTCTTTCTTTGGTCGAGTAGTCAACTACCTCTTTGCCCAAGGATTGCGAATATGCTTGACTGAGATTCCAAGCAAGCTACCTGGGCCTAAAAGACTGCTTCTTGAGCACATGAATATTCAATTGCTCCCGAGCCTTCGAGAAAGCCCATCCTCTTTCAATGCCATCTGACCCATCTGTTCAACCCCCACTTCCGGATATTCTAATTCTGTATTTCCGCCTGGCCTATCCCATTCCCTTCTGAAATAGATCTTTAGTCCCTTGCAAGCTTTGAATCAATCTAACTATCCTCGGGCAACCTTTGAGTAGACCACAGGCGGGTACTGTCGGATAGAAGCCAGCTAGAACACAATCTTTCTCCTGTCGGATAGAAGCTTTTCAAAGGATTCAGGCACGACTCCAATGCTTATGGAACGAACTACGACTTGCATTGATCCTTTCTTATGAAATGGAAGATCAGGGCTTATTCTCTCCTTGCTGTAGAAATGGAGATTTTCTTTCTCGTACTCGCTTTCCGAAACCGTACTTGAGACTCTTTCTCGCCCCGCCTAACATCTCTCATTCCTTTTCACACCCCTTTAGCGGCTTCACCTTTCTAATTACGTATTTTATTAGAAATGTGTCTTCTTTCTTGCTCTTCGCCGCCTACATCGACGGAACTTCTGAACTAAAGTCCAGATCTGCTTTGTCGCGTTCCTCCCCTTCTCCTTCGCTGACTAGACTTGTGCCCACTCCACTGTCGATGAAGAATGCTTTTCGGGCGTAGAAGCTTTCCTTAACTAAAGCATTCCCTTTCCCGCTTGACTGGAGCATTTCTTTCCCGCTATATACTTTATATAAACTTTTGCACGCCGCCATTCATAGGAATAAGTAAGAGAAACATATGCACAATTGCACGCCTTAAATAGCAGCTGGTCTTACGCATTACTACAAAAAGAGACACGGACAATCCGCAATCGATCGAAGTAGAAGTATTATGATTGGATCTTCGTACGAAGCACAGGAATCTGTCGAAGTAACAGTCATCCATCGATGAGAACGAAGTATTTGATTCTTCGACAAGACGGGGGATCTAGTAGCTGCTTAATCTATGTCAGTAGGTCTCGATACCTTATTTTCAGGTAAAGCCCATCGGCTTAGGAGGACTCTCAATGGAAAGGGGGCCGCTTCCCGCTAGAAAGAAAGCTCGTTCTCGTGCTGCCCTTCTCATCCGTACCATCATCTCTCCTCACCTCAAACTCGGATGTCTTCGAAAGTGCACTGAACATTGCCTCTACCCCAGAGAAGATAGAGTGACCTTCCAGTAAGCTCTCGTTCGCTAGTCCACCGCGCCCCTACTATCTATCTATTAAGGGTGTCACCCAGAAAAGCTTTTACCGGGGTCAGAGTCCACTCTATCATAGGCCTTAGCCATATCAAATGTGCTCGGACTTGTTTAGTCATAAGTCAGTATAATAGGCCGTTGCGGGAAGAGGTGTTGAGACGTTTTATTTTTCCTAAGCAAAGATCGATGCTCCTGCAATCACAAGCAAGTCACTCTCTCGACAAAACAGAAAGCCAAAGCTGCAAGCCGGGAATGATTGACTTAATAAATACAAACTAAAACGTAGCTAGCATCGCTTGGCTCTGACTGAGTGGAAATACGAGGAAGCAGGCAAGCAAGTAGCCCTGTCCTAGAAAACTACGTCGAGGGAAAGATTAAGAGAAAATGAAAGTTAAGAGATAGATAGGCAACTGGAATTACGCACATACCTTTACTACAGCAAGCTCTATAATTCTAATTCCCTTTCTCCTTGGATGAACTGCATTGCTCATATTGACCCCAAGAAAGGGTGTAGGTACAGCTAGTCTCTCCACCGAAAGAGTCGCCACTAATCTATTACCTTAGCAAGAAAGAACAAAGAAAGGAATGGAAACACATGCACTTTGACTTTCAAGAAGAAAGACAGAACCAATCTTTCTTGTAGTGCTGAGACTCTTGAGTAGATAGGTGCTCTACTCTATGCCAGCCCCAGTCAAATGAACCCAGTAAGTAATAGAAGTCAGTCATCAATAAGAGTCTTGTATTGAGGTATAAATTGTAAGAGAAAAGATGAAGGAATGAACCTGGGTGAGACAAGGCCAAGATGTGAATAAGAGATGAGCCAATTAAGCAAGCTCATTATGAAGAAAGCTCTACATCGGAAATGATAATAATGTTAAGATGGATGAGTGGAGTGACTAGGAGAGAGAAGGGCTCTCATTAGTGCCCTTACTTTAGATAAATGGAATTAAACATATAAAGTAGTATATCCAGAGCCATACAGAATAGTCAAAAGGAAAGGGTCTACCCTTTTTTAGAACTTTCATACTATGCAATTAGCTACTTTTGCTATTGTGGAGGATAGAAACTGACTGACAATGTGATCATGATACGCTGTAGGTGGAAGTCAGAGCAAATTCCGCCCCTAAGCCATTGATCGCATAATACATCAAGAGCTAAACTTGATGCAAGACTGAAGGAGGTACTAAACTTAATTAACATGCCTAAATGGGAGGGCTAGCCTTATGAAATTCCTTGATCAAGAAGAAAGGGAAGGAACACGGGCATATTCACGTCTGGAGATGCGAATCCAGCAAGAAAACTACTGCTGCAATCAAAGGGCTGCCATTAATTAGTCTAACGCACAACGGCTTTACTCAATCCATTGCTTGTTCGTTAGTCCTTATGCACAAATGCGCACAGGAAGGAAATGAAGCTACATCCTAATAGCAGGAAAGAGATTCTATTACCAGTAATTGTCTAGCTACACGTACACGGTCTTCCATCTGCGCCTTCGCTTCGCTTGATGGATTTATGAGTCTTTACGAACTAACTCACCGAGGGATTGAACTTCCATCGTAGTAACCGTAGTTGGGCTCCGAAAGAAGGTTCTGAAAGAATTGTAGGTGAACATCAATAGGGAAAGCAAGAAGCCTGAGAGAGCTTCCAGGCGGAAGTACCTAAGGGCAATCACTCAGAGAACAAATCACACTATTAAAAGCACTAACAGCAGCAGCGGAAAGTTGCCTTGGTTGAGGCACTCTCAGATGGGCTTCTCCCCTAGCTTGAGGAAGAAAGAAGGGGGTGAGGAAAACAAGAGCCTCAAAGAAGGGCATCCCATTGACTCCTTTAGGATAATTGGTTGCAGATGTTGAGACACCAGGTTCAAAGATGGAGGCTAAGACTTCTCACTCTTTATCCTCATTGGACTGAAGGAATACGCTGCTAAGGATGTCTGTCAAAAGAGTCCTCGCTACTCTTTGATCTATCTCCTCAGCTCTTCGATAGAAGCAATATTGGATTACAGGAACTACAGCCAACTAGTAGACGTTACGCTCCTCCCTCTTGCCAGGAGGCACTTCGATGCACTCTCCTTCAGGTAGGATTATTTTATAAACATTGAGGAGGTAAGAGCCCTATCAACCATACATTTCGCATACTAGTGAAAACTAGAAGCTTAAACTCCTTACTCAACTACAAATACAGTAAGGAAAGGGGGGGCAACGATCGATCTTGTTTGACTGAGGTGCTCACTGGGTCTTTCAGATTGGTAGCTTCTTTCCCGTCTTGGTCCGTGTCGAAGAGAAATATGGAACCCATCAATGCCCGACCCTAGACTTGAATGAAGCAGCCCGGCTTGGAGCCCTATTTTGGTTATGGGTATCGTGTAGATCCAGCCAAATCCCATATTAGAGACATTGGGGCACCTGCACCTTTATATTAACAAAAAAGATAGGGACCGACCCTTCTCTTCTATCTATACGTGGGATACATTCCCTCTTATCCGGTTAGGGCTTCTTCCCAAGAAATGAACAAGCATCGAAGGCCATTAAAAGCCATGGTACTGAGACCCACCGCTCACCCAACTCACAGTGCGTGGTCGAATTCCTAGGGCGGGCCACACCACACTATAGAATGAAGAATGAAAATTGCTAGCCTTTATTATTTCACATTCCACGGGATTCTCCTTCTGCATTTTTTCCGAGGCTTCTTTCTCTAAGAGCGCATGCCGAATGGGCCCAATTATGCACCTGGCTGCCTTATTGCAAAACCCATCAATCCCCGGAGGTTGGTATACGAAATACAAAGAAAGGCGGAATTTGCAGCATTCAAGTTATTGAAGAAAGTCTTTCCTATAAGAAAGAGGGGGCATTCCGTATTAATTAGATAGAATGAGGGAAGCCTACTTTGATCTTGTTCTAAAGTGCGCCCATTAGTACTACTATAAGAGCCAGGCCAAACAACAGGCTTCTTATATAAATAGAAAGCCCTTTCCCTATCTGCCTTATTTATCCGCACCTATCTACTCTTTTCTTTGGAATGGAAGGTTCGGCTATTCAAATCGTAAGCATAGATTTGGAAATAGATAAGTGGAAGGGTTATTTTGTTCTATAAACCTCGCAGAAGCGGGAGAGCGATCAACCAATTGTTGGGTTCCTGTGCCCTAGTTTATTCATGTGGTTGGGTTAGGCGTATCCGAAACGTAGGTATTACTCTCTTTCTTAACCTGGCCTTACCTTTCGGAAATGTAGACGGGTAAAGCGGATGGAAAGTCTCTCATAGCTACATAGAGATCGAGCTTGGAGGCCAGTCTAGCAGGTGATTTGATCGGGCGCCCACGGAGGCTGCGAAGGGGAATCGGTTCTACTTGAAACGGGGACGATCATCCCAATGGTCACTCATATGGTACTATATGTAGGAGATATTCTGAAAGATCTCATAAGGAGAAGGGAACGACCCCCTTCGATCCTGCCTGCAAAATTGGGGAAGATAGATAAAGGGGAGCTGGCTTGACCAATAGGTACTTCTTCGCTCTAATCTAAATGGAGATAGGGCTTGATGAATCGAGGAGATGGAAACTTCCAAGCAACTTTATGGCGATTTGCAAAGATCGACTCCTACTGTGCCCAACAGCGCTTAAAAACAAGCAAACATTTAACATCTTTTTCAGAGAGGGTGACCGGTTTAATCCCTTCATCGGGAATATATATGAGCTCTCCGATTAGCAGACTCTGAAGAATGAGAAGGAACCACGGCTGCTGCTTCTTTAAATAAAAAAGTTTTGGATCATCAATATCGTTCTTGATGCTAAAATCTCCCTCTATAGGTGTCGAGGGGCTTTACGGCTTCTTCATTCCTAGCCGAACGTTTAGTATAGTATTTGACCCAGCCTAGTTCTGGAATCGGAATGTTTTATAGATATGCTTTCAAAAAAGCAAGGAGTTCACAAGCTATTGATCTACTATATAAGCAGAAAGGGGTGATTAAAAAGCAGCTCGAGACCTCATGGACATAGAGCCTTCCTCTCCCGTTGCTGTTCGGGCTCGGCCGTTAAAGGACGTACCCAAATAGAGCCGTTTAGGCGATGGAATCCTTTATCATGTTTGCCTATCTGACATGACTAACGTTGGTTTTTCTTTCTCAAATAGGGCCACTGGATGCGTTTGGGGATAGGAGGAGATTGACCACTAGGGGGTTCACATGACATGATCTGGAACGGGTGACTCCACTAGCAAGGGAACGGCGGATTCATAATCCACTCTCGCTAATTAGACAAACGGGAATCGAACCCAATTACGAGAGCCTACTATCTCTGTCCTCAACAGTCGCTTCTTTTCTTGCTATCCTTGAGTAAAGGGATAATTATGCTTATACTTTCTTTGGTCTTGAACTCGCTCCCCGCTTGAGAATGAATGTTGGAAACTCTTCGATGACATGTTCCTTTGAGTGCACGATTCCTTAGCTGTGCCTGTTTGGTACCGAGCTCTTTGATGGCCTTTCTTTATCCGTTCACGCTAAAAGGTAGTGAGTGGAGTCAGGCACAAAGCGATCCTCAGCAGCCGAAAGAAGCCTTGTTCGATCTCCTGTTGAAGTGGTGACTCACCTGCAACATAAGTTTTGCAAACCTAGGTTAATTCAACTTTCCACTGGACGAAGGCAAAAAAAAAGAGATAGAATACGACGGTTTTTCAGGCGTATAGAGAATGACACGATCATCTAGCCTTGGCCCTCTCATCATCTGATTCCCGAAAGGCAGAACTGAAGAACGTTTGGGACTGGGCACGACCCCTCTTCTTTCTTTAGACTATCGTTTTTTGTTTTCTGGATGTGGATTGAGCATTTTGTTGAGTATTGTTTTTGCGCTTGTTAACCTTCTTCTTTTTGACCGGACAACTGGATGCGCGAATCTTGCTCTACCACCCCTTTCTTTAAAAAGAAAGAACTCTAGTGAATGACTAAGAGGAAGTGCCTCTGTGGTTGTCAACGAGAAGTAGCTCGTAGAGAGGGGTCTTTCTATAGATCCTTATGTCTTATGAAGTTCTCTCTCCCGTAGTTAGTGTGAGAAGGCTTCAGTCTAGCTTCTAGGTGGTAGAGCCATCAAGGAGCTTCCCTGTGCTTCGTAAATCAATAGGATCCTCCTCGTGGGATAGCCTTCAATCAAACAAGTTAAATCCTATCCCTTACCTTAGTGAGACAGAGAGAGCTTATTCTTAGAATCTGGGGTGGTCGTAGATCAGAAGAGATGGCTAAAGGAAGCTAATTCATGCTAGTACGGATTCTTAAGTAAGCAATATAATAAACACAATAATGCCTAAGCAATGGAGTTGTAATTCTTAAGTATGCTCTTTCAAGCGAGTTGTCAGGTAAGTCAGGTAAGAAGTCAGGCTAGCTCATTCCAAGCAAGAGAGGCAGGCAAGAAAGGAAGCATAGCATGCAAGGCACTTCTCGCTCTTTAATAATGCTAGTGGTTCTGCTCCGGTAGGCAAGATATAAGAAAAGCTAACAATGAAAGCTCTAAGCAAGGCAAGGAAGCTTCTCTACTAAGCACTTCACTCTAGTTGTTATGATTATGCTAATGAAAGCAAGGTAGCTTAGCTTGCTTACTCTCCCTGACCTCTTGCTGGAAGCATCGGAATCAAAAGATTGAGAAGGAGGTGGAGTATGCAAGCAACCTTTGCTTTGGATCCGGAGATTGAGATGATGCCTAATGGCTCTAGTCAGCTGCTTCTTACCCTCCAGTTCCCCACCCCCCGAGTCCTTTTGATGGATGCTTTGTAGCTTACCTTCGAAAGATGTTCTATTGGGTCACCTCCTTCCATTGGGAGAGAGATCAGGAGAGCTGGGTTTGGTAGTTCCCGTTAGCTGGCAAGGATACGAATACAGGTAAAGTAATTGGTTTATTGGACTTTGAATGCTGCCTGGCAGCGGAGCGGCTGGAAGAGAAAGAAAAGGAGGTGGAGCTGGGCCAGCAGAGGCACTTGAGAATGAGATGTTTGGTTCTTATCCGGGGTCATTGGATAGGGTGAAAGGCTAGCTTCTGAATCACAGGTTCCTGGTTCAGATGCCGCTGCATCCGGTTCCGGTGCCATAGATGTTCCTAGTCCGGGCTCTGTGGATGGCAATAAGAGAAACCCTGGTTATTCGCGGCGTTAGGGAGGGGATGTAGGTGGAGTTCCCCTCCGAAGGTCCTAGTTCCTGTTCCGGGTGAGGGCTTCGGTCTATGGGAAATAGAAGGCCTGGTCGCTTCTCTGGTTGCTGGCAATGGGTGCTACAAATGAAGCAAGCAATTGGTCTGATCTCATTCGTATGGTTCGAAATAGAGCTATATAGGTATATAGGCTGGTTCATAAGCCCTTTCTTCACCAATGAACACATATAGCCCTTGGAATGCTCAGGATCTTTTATAAAGATACACTTTTTTCCTCCTTGGCCTAACTTCCCATGCTTATGAGAAGGAGTGTGAACGTAAGCTTAAGCAGCCGAAACCCATGGTCGTAGATTACCCAAATCAGCCTTTTCCACTCGATACGCTATACCGATGCGACGGTGGCTCCATACCCTGAAAGGCGGATAAGCGGGTTCCTTTAGTATTAAAGGGGCTCCCTTATCCCTCAGGGGAGGTGAATCAGAGCTCGCTCTTCCTTTGCTTTGGATCTTCGGTAACTGGAGCATCCATGAAAGCGAGGTCTCTCCTGCAGCTTTGCCTTTTTTGCCACATACTAAGGGCCCCTCTCTTTTTCCTTATCGCCTTAGCGCAGACAGGAAAATCGGAATTTCTAAAACTATTAATAGAAGAAAGTTCCCATAATATTCAGGAAGGACTAAAGCCTTTCTCTTTGGGGACCTGTGTGTGCTACAGTAATGTATGGCGCTCACTCTGGAAAGAAGCCTGTCTCCTTCTATAGTTCGTCTGTAAGGCTTCATTCAGAAATGAAAGGGCCGCCTTTTCTGGGCGTAACCCCAGATTAACTGACAGGTATTCCAGAGCGTCTCTTTCCTTGTATATCTTCGTAACCCATCATCCGGTCTTCGATGGCTCAAAGCGGGGTCTTGTGACCATGCCTTCCCGCTCCTTTTTCTGGTCGTTTTGGCCCCCTTGAAGGCATAGTCTTTCACCCGGGCGCAAGCCTTCTTCTTTCCGAACTAAAAGGGGAGCGTTGGTTTGCTGTGTGGGTGGTAGGTCTTCCTTATTCAGTGGTCAGTGTTGGTAATGTTAGAGCGCCAAGCGCAGGAATGAAAGCGGTGCCCCTTCTATTAGACGTCGGACACTATTCTTGTAGAATGTTAGGACTGGGTTGGAGCCTGCAGGGACTTCTTTACATAGCCGAACGGGCCTTTCTATCTTTCTCTAGTGAAAGCGTTCGTAGAGGCCTTCTTATTTAGTGGCCAACCCGCGTGGCTGGTTTAGTCTTTTTTTTTCTCCTAGCTTCAAAGCTGTCTTCTTCTAATCTAATGACAGAGGCCTCCTATAATGGATCAAGTTGCTATATGGAAAAGCTTTGTTCTACCCCTGTTATGGGTCTGAGGTCATCGGCCTCCATTTGCGTGGGTTTTGGAAAGCAGACTTTTGATCCTTCATTTTGAAGGTTGGGGACTTATTCGACTGTAGAATATTAGGATCTTCCAGTGAGAAAGAGGAGCCCTCGTGTCCCTTCCTGAATCAGGCGTCAGTCTTTCTCATGTTCGAGGTCTCGGTCGTTCCTTGGCTAAGTCTGAAAGCATTAAATGGATTAGCCTACCATTCTTCCATCTCCGTGTCCCACGTAAGAGAAGGGTCGTCTCTCTCCTTGTGAGAATTCGTATAGGCTATTCAAGACCTTGTGCTGAAGTGGCGTAACTGGCTCATGGAGTCTTTTTTTCTTTATCTTTAGTAAATCGTCTTCTTCGGTCATAGTAGGGCTAAGCCCAGAGGATTCAACTGCAAGGCATCCCTAAGATTCTATCTTGAGAAAAAGGATTTTTTTTTCCTCTCGACAGAAGGGCTGTGGTTTCTAAGTCGAGGCATTTCATCATTCACTGGTAGTGAGAGCGGAGCTTCCCTTTGTTCTTTGGTCCCAGGGCAAAAGCAGTCCTTGCGCCAACTGGTAGGGCGTCCTGTGGAGATGTTGGACCAGTCCAATCGGTAAAGGTAGAATTCGTTTCCTCATTATCATCCAAGCGGCTGGGAATGAAATGAGAGCGCCTCACTCGTTCTCTTTCTGTGATTCGGTCACGGTCACAAGTGAAGCTTCTGGAATGTCTGTCTTTCTTTCTCGTCAAACCGGCAGGAACCAAGCATTGATTTCATCCTGTCGAAAGATCGTCTTTTTGGTAAGGACTGGATCTTATATCGATCGTGCGAAGTTGGTATATCTCAATGCAATGTACGTGCCTGGAATGGGTGAAAATCTGTGGGTCTTCTAGTCGGTTTGTTAAAGGAGACTTAGCCACCTGGATTTGAGCCCCTTTGTCGTAGTTCTCCAGTAACTTCGGCAGTGGTAGTGAGTCAAGGGTCAACTCCTTCTTCTTCGTCCGGTTTACTCATAAGGTCCAAGGGCCTCTGTCTTTCCTATGTCTCTTTTTAATAAGATCAAGATCAGACCTCCCCTTTGTCCTGATCAATGAGTGGGAAGCCTTAATTGACTAACTGGGAAGGTCTCTCGAGCGCCTCTTCTTCCTAATGGAGGTGTCGGGAGTGGCTCATAACCCCTGGGATTCTCGTATAGTGAAGTAGTCTTCGTCTCCTTAGGCTGAGCTGTCTCGATATTTATTTCGTGTACTGAGGCAGAACTCTCTTCTCCTAATGGTTTTTTAGTAGACTAAGGGAATTATCCTGGGTCTTAGCAGTCATTTCCTTTATCGAATCTTAGCTCTCTGGATCCTCTAAACTGGCATCTTATACTAAGAATAGTGGCCACCCCCTTTCCTAGCTGACCTCTGAAAAAGAAAAAGGAGTCAATTCGGCTCATCTGCAGAAGGTGGAGCATGGTTTCCTTAATCTCCAAAGCGTAAGAGTGGTAAGGAATCGCTCAAGCGGGCTAGCCCATAGAGTGATGACAGCTAATGAAGAAGTCAGTCCCTAAAGGCGGTATCGATGCCAGCAGGTTCTCGTCCTTTCACCCCGCACACAAGCTGCCTACCAGTCTGGAACAAAGTCCAAGAGCAAGTCAATTAAGGAATTGCAGCACAAGCTTACCAGACTAAGCAGTCGCTACTCCCTGCTATGAGAACTAGGTTGATTCTGACCCTACTGTCGAAGATTCCAGGGACTTAGCCTTCGACAGGACTGGAATCTTCGACTCCTTTCTGGGACCATTCCGCAGTGCCTGATAAGGTCGAGTCATTCTAATTGCGAAGTTCGTTCTCGATTAGTCATGTGCGGAGGGAGAGAACGGTGCAATTGCCCCAGACCAAGTCTCATCCCCCTACCCCTACTCCAAGGGGCTTCACACTCTGTTCGTTCCTCTCCTTAGCGTAAACACTAAGTAAGAAATTTCCTGTAAGTCGAGTTACTTCATACCTTCTACTTGACCAGCTTATTCGGATTTCAATTACCAGCCCCCTATAGGTATTGTCTTCCAATCAGTGGGTTCATGCCGCACAGAAAGCGAGACCTGAGAAGGAGGCTGTAGGAGAGAGTCCAGCATAACTGAAATCATCTAAGCTGACAAGGACCCAGAAAAGGAGGATGCTGAGGAAGAAGGCTTCAGTGAAGAGGAAAATACAGACTGAAGCAGAGAAGGCAACCATTAGGTTGGTCTGATGGTGAAGTACCCAGAGCAGAAGGTAAGGCTGGGAAAGACCACAAGAAGCTGGAGAAGGGACAGACCTCGTCAACGGAGTTTTCTTATGAGCTTTCTTTCAGAAGGCTTGGCTCCGGAAGATGACCTGATGGAGGAAGACTTTAAGGTTGATGAGTCAAGCAGTCAGACCCAGGTTAAAGAAAATGAGCCAAAAACTGGCATTAGTGTCCGAGGGCGGAAACCGGTCTCTACAGACTAGAATATTCTAACATAGCATTGTTACAGTTTTGGTTACTTTCTTTAATTGAAGTGAAGTCCCAGAGTGAAAGTTAACTAAAATCAAAAGTGAATCCCGGGGAAAGCAGGAACGGTTAAGTAGATTGTCATTCCGTTGAGGACTTACCCGAAACAGTCTAATCTTTTGATTGGGACTCATCTTTCATATTTAGTAAACTCCGCTCCAATCATAAATAAAAGACACAGATTAAACTGCCTTAGCCCATAGGAAAATCAATACAAGGAAATAAATCCCACTTCCTATAGATCCCTGGTTCTAGCTTCATACTATACTGGATAGCTAGAAAGATAAGAATACAAACTTCCAAATTGAACTCATTATGGAGTTCTCTTTCTGGTCCCTCAATGTCCAGTCTTGACAATGGTCAGACCTTAACACACTTTTGCTATACAGCTTCACTCCTATTACAAGACAAGAAGTAACGAAGGCAAGGGAGAGGGAATAAAATAAGACCGGTAGAGGAATTCAACTCTCTGAGCTTCTTCTATAATCTACGAATGCGTAAGAAGGAGGAAACTTTACATGACCGAGAGTCAATCCAAGGCAATCTTCCTCAAGCGGAAGTACTCTTAGAAAGGTTTAGGAACTTAAAGAGAGGAGTGAATCTGCTGCAGCCTTTCTTTAGCTTTAGAGGGGAGTAACTTAACTTCAAGCTTCAATAAAGCCAGGAAAGGTCAAAGACGCTCGACTAAGCAAAACAGTTGCAGAGTCTCATTCAAAGAGCTGATGTTGCGGTAAAGTAAAAAAAAGAGAGTTCTGAGTTCACAACGTTCGAAGATGCTCTTAGATAGGAGCTTTGGTACGAGACGATCGGGAGAGGGATAGGGCGGCAAGGCAACCTCTCTGCTAAAGCAGGAATAAGCTCCACCGGCTAGAGGGACGAGAGAGATGTTATTCGAACGACAGAATGGACGGGCTTAGGGCACGGACAGAATGAATCGCCCGACAGGAGCATCAATGCCTTATTAGAATCAGAAAATAAGATCAGGAGTTAAAGAGAGTTTTAGTTTTAAAAAAGAATCACACCTTCCTTTCTGCTTTTGCCCTTGCTTTAATGCGCCCGATTCCTTACCTTGAATAAGGACGATTTGGCTTTGAAAGGAATTCATATATTGCATTGCGGCTAAAGGCAGAATTGTTTTCGAATAAGCTGTTTGAAGGAATTGAATCCATAGTAGAACTACACCCATGCACAAAAGAGTTAATCCTTGAAGAGCGGGTATATTAGGCATAGAATCGGACGACGGAGGGAGCTCTTACTGCTCGAGAAGGAGCTGTGAGACTGATGTTTGTTCTCGCATCCGCAATCGAAAGGGCAGGGGCAAGGAGTAGTTTAAATAGAACTAAGCAGAAGGGATTCAACGTATCCGGTCTAGCTTTCCATTTCCCTTACTAGCCAGACTAGACTCCCGATTGCCTGCCCGGGATAAAGAAATCGGCTACTCTTTCTCCGCCAAGGAGAAGGATTAGTTGCTATTTCTGTCTCCGCCATGCTAGCAATAGGAGATAGTTAGCTTTCAATCTACCTGTCCCAATCGGCATCCTAGAAGATCCCCGGCTAGGCAAGAGAGAGAGATCGACTAGCAACTTCTGTAAGTCAACTGCTATGCCTATCTCTTCTCTTTCACCAACTCTATCCTATAGAATGAGTTGCTTATTCTATCTGTCAGCTAGACAAGTAGAAGCTATGATTGGAAGCTAGCAGTATAGACTTGTTTCCTATTGGATTAAGCTAATCTAACTCGGAAATTTTGCTTAACACATGCAAGTCGTAGAACTACTTTACTCCCTGAGTCTAGATCTCCGATTCCAATCCTGCTTTAGTGCATCTTTTACTTGACAGTTGCATCGATAAAGGCGTGGCCCCAGAAGTGCTTTTTCGGAGATAGCGAAAGAAGAGCTTAGCTTAGAAAGTAGTGTCTCCAAAAGTGCGTTTATTTCCTAAAGCAAACCCGAAGCCCCTCTGGATTAAAAACTTAGCCTTTGAAACCCTCATTCTCTTATTGTGCAGGCAAAGGCCTGGGCGAGCGAGTTAGGGTTAGATTAGAGGGAGGGGGACTGGTCTTTCTTTATAGGACAAGGCAAAGACATATGGCTATTTCCCGGGGAGAGAAGCCCTTTGCTCTTGATGGTAATATCGAAACGAAAAAAGGGTATAAGAACTGTTCTTGGAAGGCTTTGTCCCCGGTCTTCTTCTCCTAACAAAAATTCCATTCTTCGAAACAGAAGGACGGCCAGCCCATAAGAGAAGAGGCTTTTCCATGTAAAAAACACAATAGACGAGCTCAGAAGACCTTGCCTTTGAGGCTAATTCGAAGAAGATTCCCTATCATGGGAATAGTCCAACCGGGTGAACCAATTCTTATCCTTCTTATCGTCCATCTTTGCAGAGACGAAAGGGAATCGGTCAGGAATAGCCTTTAAGGATTCTAGCTCCTCTAGACCATACCTGTTTAGCCTATGTCTTAAATATAAAACTGGTATAAATTTTAGGAAAAATTGCATTTAGAAGCAATGACATGACCAGCGGATTTGTGGCACTCCAGTCTGCCATCTTGGTCTCACTCATATTGGGGATCAGAGAAAGAAAGCGGGGTGACCTCTAAAAAGCCTGCTCCATAAACGCTTTCCTACAATGAACAGACGAACCGAGCGAGCCCAATGCAAAGAACTCCAGTGAGGAGATCTGGTTACCTTTTTTTCTAATACGTAATACGAGGAGGTAATTTGTTGATACCGAGAATGAAAGAAGAAGCTTCAAATCCCCTGCTTGAGAATCCGGTCTTTGAGAAGGAGCTACATGTGTTCTTGTTCGAGAATCCGCATCCCGTCGAATCCGCTGTGAGGGTGAAAAGGGCTTACGACGAATAGGCTCTTTGATGGGGCATTACTGGGTCACTATAAATATCATACATAAGAGAAGAAAAAGGGTAAGTAAAAGAAAGGCATTGCGTCCTTCTCTTTTCCAGTACAAGAGTTCCTATTTTGTGCCCGAGACGAAGGATGGATTGCCCGACTATCGGCAAGAGTTGACTGACTTCCAGGAACTCCTGCAACGTTCTGCGCCTTTTTTCTTTTTGTTTTGAATGAAGCGCCTAGCTTTGACGCTTTCTTCTTATCCCGCTCGAGTGGCTTGGCGCTACTCTCCCGCTGTTCATTGGTCTGCTGCCTTTGAGGATCTCTTGGCCTCTGAGGTTAGGAACTATTTTCCCTGAGAACTACGTTTTGTTGGTCTTAGCAGCTGCTGCTTTTCAAAAGACAAATAGGAAAGAAAATCTCGTATGTAGAAGAATATCAGACGATTTTCATCTTGTTTGTCTTTTCTTTTGTCTCGATCTCAGGGGGTGGGGTAGGGATCTCGAAATGAAATAGGGTTCCTTGAGCGCTTTAAGCTGGATTTTCTTTTCATTCTTATTATTCTAATGTGCTACCACCTTTGTTCTTGCTTCTCCTTCGGATCTTTGGCTATCTCGGATGCTCTTACTAAGGGATGTTGTAACATCACTCCTAGGAACTAACACAGATGTCGGCACCTCATTAGGGGAAAGACTAAAACATACCAGCCATTTCTATTCATTTCCCACCATTGCATTTTCTTTCTTTCACGAACGAATCCATCTTATCAAACATCATTTCCCGAGCCGGGCATGAGCTACTCCCATCTAGCCAATCTCGGGGATCTTAGCAGCAGCCCTTCTTTCTACTGGGTATGAACTCAAAGAATCTCCTTTTTTGGACTGCCCCCCTATCTTGTAAGGCCAGCTTCTGTGGCTTTCCCTCATTGCAGAGAGGCTTTCGCTTAGCAACCTTTACCATAAGCGAAATCTTAATTGGTGATCTCAGTGAAATTAAGGGCATTCGAAAAAGACTATAGGATCTTATACTGTCTTGAATCGAGGATTTTTTTCCTTCCCTCCCTCCAGCTCTCTAGTTCTCTTCCTTCGGCTCTCTTTTAAGGTATTCCACTGGTGTCTATTCACCCATCTCTTAAAAAGTCTAACTCGGGGAATAAATAATTTAAGAACAACGTTCGTTTAACTCCGAAACGAGCCCTAGAAGAGGATCCTATCCGCTCATGGAAGCTAGTCACACAGCTCTAAAAACTAGAACTCAAGAAAGAATGAATAACTGCTCCAACTCCATAACTCACTAACCACAGAAACAGAGAGGGAACGGCAAGTTCGAACTGAAAGAGCTACTGAACTAAACAAGAAGAAGTTAAAGAGGAAGAGTTGTTTTTTAAGCAGATAGTCTTATGAACTACGTACACCCAAGTCTTCCACTCGTCCGCGCTTCCCCTAGTGAGTGAGGGTCGATAAAATTTATCATCATTCTATCGAATGAAATTAGTACGCCTGGTGAACCATGCCTGGCCCTTTTGTATAAAAAAAGAGAGATAATCCCCTCAATTCTTTTACTTTGAAAGGAAATACACCTCTGTTGGAGGCCTAAGACGAAGAAACGCAGTTGCTCGATTGAAAGGTGAGGACGCAGAACTTCCCTTTTGGCTTTCTTCCGCTAGGAAATTGGACTCTGACTGAGTGTGAATGACCGACTTGGCATTCTCAGCCGGCCTCCTTGCTACGTTGAAAGAACACAGGGAGTGGAGCGGCCCGTCTGAGTACATAAGAGATTGTTTACCAGAAGAGGTTGTTGGAGAAGTCCCCGGATAGGCAGATCCGGATAAACGAAAGGGGCTTGTCCTCACTTACTTGAGCAAGGAATGAAAGACTCGCTTGCTTAGCGCAGGACGGAACAAGAAAGGAAAGAAAAAGAGAAAGACCCATTATTCAACTAAGAGAAAAGCAAGTAGCACAATCCCCTCACCTAGGGAGAAGACCCCTTCTGATTCTTGTACGTATACTAGATCTGTCTGGATTGGATCTACTAGAAGAGGCATCACTCGAGTTATGCCTCTATTTATGCCTTTAGGCAGGAGGAGCGACTGGGCTCTCTCGATTCATAGCAACTGGGAGAGGGGATGGCGGAACTTAAACCAGTACTTGTCTGGCATGGCCGGTTTAATTAAGAATTCCTTATAGAGAGAGAGCTAGAAGCGCGGTTAAGCTATCACGCTTAGTGACTTCAACAAACTAGCACCCTAGGGAAGAATCTTGGTCAAACCCGAAAGGAAAGCTACTTTAAGATAAGAAGAAAACCGAGGGGTTTCGTCTGTCGAATAGTTACCCAGGAAAGCTAGATGCTACGGAAGGAGGGAAACCCGCTAACTACAATTTCATAGTTACCTTAGCCTGGTAAACCCGACACCTATGAGGATATCCGGGGCATTCTCCTCACTTTCGGGAGAAATGCACGACTTGATAGCTCATCTGCAGCCCTTCTCTTGCTCGGGCGATAGAAGCACACTCCAGAGACCTGCCCGCTTAGTGACATAAACAAAGAAGCTCCCTGGGGCAAGGAAAGTTAGCCACCTCTTTCACCCTCGGAGGGGTTTCCTTCGATAGAGGATTGGGAAAGGCATTACTACTATATTACTTGGCAGGTTTCATCATTCTTCCACCTCGAGGGATCGATGTGGGAAGGGCGCTTTCCACTATATGAGCTAGGAAAGCCCGTCTTTTGAATGAATTAACAAACCTTTTCCCTCCGTGGAGTGAGATCATCACGAGAAGGTTTTAGAAAACCCGGGATTTTCGCTTAAAGACCCGTAGACTCAGATAAAAATCGAATCGTTTTGACCTGGCTTAAAAAGACGCGATTTACGAATGAACAAAGAAGAAGCGAAGCGGGGAAGCCTTATTCAATCAACTACAATAAGAAGAAGGACAGGCCTGCACCTAGGAAGAAATCCAAAACGTCGAGGTCTCGACGAGCCTATTATTTATATTACACAATTTGTTGTGGACATAGTCAACCTCCTACTAAGAGAGGGAGACCAATCCCCAGGAAAGGGAAAGGAAGGATCAATAGGAGAAGATATCCACGTCAAAGCAAGGAGCTTTTACTCTTGCTGTTAAAACTAAGGCAAAAGTTATTTTGGACTAAATACCGGTAGCAAGTCTTCTGTGGAGACTAGGAGTAGCACTAGTCTCAGGAGCTGCGTCGATAGAAGACAGAGAAGGAGCTGCACATTCATATGACTCTAGAAGAGCTCTTGAGAGCGCCTAGCATCAGCTACAGGAAGAGAAAGATCAAAGCGATAGGCCCCAGCTACTATTTCTATTAGTTCAAGCGCAATCACAACTGTAGAAGCGGTGGAAGAATAGGCGCAGGAATCCGCAGCTATTGAATCAGCTGTTAGAAAGGGACGAAGTGGCTTAGTTGAACATAGTGGGACGGAAGGTTCAGAGGCTTCCCGTCCCCGGATGGTGTAAGTCCTTCTCTTACTGTTGAAGAAAGCGAGAACGGATAGTACTAAACTGATAGAAGACTCCCACTTGTGGCTAATAGTCTATATTGTGGGGCACCTTTCAGGTTCTGGAGAAAGTTCATTCCTAGGCTAAGGAAAGGTGTGTAGGATCGGATGACTTTCCAAGAGAGCCCTACGGCAGTGGAATCGGCCGATAAAAGAAACCTTCGCTTTGGCTGGGAATCACAAGTGGCATAGAGATCCTTAGGAGTACGGAGCTGTTGTTACGATAGCCAGGAAAGGCAGGATTCCTTCCCACACAGAACGAACTCTACTAATGTCTCTTACTTATTCCTCCCCCTTAAAATAAGGATCCGCTTTAAAGGGTAATAGACCGACCAGCCGGACGAGGACAGTGTTTTCGGGAACCAAGTGGCGCCTTAACTGTACCAATGAGCGGTACGGGGCTTCGGAGCGAGGGAAGAAAAAATGACTGAAATTACTTTTATGGCGAAAGCATTCCGTAAAAGGTGAGAAGAGTGCAGTGACCAAGGCCCGAAATAAAGAAGTAGGGCGTCCTCAGTACTTTGGCTTCAAAAGTTTCGCTACGCACCTCAGTCCTTACTCTTTCGAGTAAGCAAGCGCTACGCCCCTTTGAAGATGGCCCATATGGGGTTCCTACTTCGCCCGCTATAACTCTTCTTTTGCTGCCGGCCTTCGAGAGCCTTTTTGGTGCATCTAAGACTGAAAAGAGTGATGTGAAAGAATGGCACAGTCATTTCTCTTCTCGCTTTCTTTCCAGCACGGGGATTCGCCCGACGATCTTACCGCTAGCCAACATTTTATTTTTTATTAATAGGAATTTATCTCTTCGTCTTGATGCCTGCTATCTTCCTAAACAGGATAGAAAGAAAGCCCCAACCTCTTCCTTCTTATACTAAGAGTCATATTCAAAGATATCCCCACACCGATAATGAATGCCCTATCCCTTTAGGGACTACCTGATAGGAATTCCTCTAGCGTCCCTGTATTGATAAGAGCGCATTATCTAACAGCTTTGAGACCGAGGCAGCCATCCTCTTGCCAATCCTAAACAAAAGAAAAGCCCTACCCACCTTCATTGGAAGAGTAAGGGGCATTTACCTATCAGTCCTAGTCCTAAGGCGCAATCGGAGCACTAAGCCCTTATACTTACAGCTTTACTCCGTTAATTAGACCTCCTTCCCCGGTGCCTGATGGTTATTTCGGATTATGTGCCTGAGTGGTCTCTTATAACTATTGATTCAACCTCCTCGGGCATTAACGTTGTCACTTCCTTTATTTGAAAATCAAATATAACAGAAGCCAAAAATTCATCATCCAACGCCACTGTTCCATGCAAGTAAGATTCGAGCACCCTCGATGTAGACTTGATTCTGCAATTCGATTAGTAGCTGCAGATTAGGGTGAGTGCCTATACCCGCGGGAGTCGCTGTATTTGCTAGAGCAAGGTTGTTCGCTAGCTCGAGCCAGGTGTGTGGTTCTTGAACATTACAATTAGAAAAGGTAAAATAATGGGAAAGAATTTCCGAACATTTATAGAGTAATGTTTGCGGGGAGTCCGTAGGATCCGGATTTTGAATCTGGAATCCTCTTTCTTCCCAATAGAGTTGCAGATTCGGCTCAAACTGCTCAATGCGGGCAATCTTTCTACCTATTTGTTTGGTTAAGTTGATCTTCGGGAAGGCCGAGCCCCCCTTCGGTCCTTCTTGTAGGTTAGGTTGTTACGGGAAAGGGCTTCGGTTGAGTTCTGTTTCGACGGCTTTAGTTTGGAGGATCTGAAAGACTTCTTCCGGTGCAAGCGATCTCATAGATGGATCACAGGGAATAACTCAAGATAGGAAAGCATTAATCGCCGGCAAACAAGCCTTCCCGTAGTCTTTCCGCGTCCCTTAGGCTATCTGTCCTGCTCCCCGAAAGAGGAAAGCAAACAAGCCACCAGCACTTCAATCAGTAAAGCTAGCCACTCAACTCGCTCTCTTCAAATTCCTTTTTTTTCACATTTTATTTAAGATCCTCCACCTAGCCAAGTAGGTCTCAAAAGGTTTACCCCGCATATGCTTAGTCGCCGCAAGCTCCATATAGGTGACTTTGCGGGCTACTGAATAGAATCTTCGGTGAAAGGCGTCTACCATATCGGCGCTACTATTGATCGAGTTCGGCGCGAGGCGTGTATACCACGTGAATGCGACACCCGAAAGACTCGCAGAAAAGTGCTTCAGCAACAAACTCTCATCGTGAGCAGTGTATCCGCTGGCAATTTAGAAATTACTAATATGCTGCTCTGCGAGATCTCCACTTCCATCATACAACCGAAACCTGCTAAGGAAGGAGCGATCCATAAGAATCGCCTCGAATAGCCCCTCATCTCGCCTTCCACCGCACCAGCAAGAGGCACCCGAATTAGAGCTGAAAGAATACTAGAGCCATCGTAGGAGAACCTGATTCTTGACCGATCGACTTTTGCCCGAGGTCGTTAGGTCGAATAGGCTAGGTTTACGAAAAAGAGACTAAGGATGGACATGACATGGGGGATGAAATCCACCGCTTCTAAAGGAAAACCCTTGTCCGTTACCCATTGACTTCAACACTTCAATTACGAAAAACCTTTCAATTCCCTTTGACTTCGACTTAACCAACCGCAAGTTAAAGAGCTAGCTGAAAAGCCTGCTTGGCTTGCCCTACTGGCACCGTCCCTACAAGAATCCCTAACCCGTTTGAGCTCCGTATTAGGAGCTCTAAGTTCTTGTTATTCTGGCTTGTGTTCCTTGGTCCGTTGCTTGCTATTCCTATTATAGATAGAAAAGCTCCTATTCCGCTTCCTCTTGCGCCTGATCCTCTTCAGCAGTTCTTGCTTCCTTCACTTACTACCTTAGAAAGGCAGAAGCTTAACTCATACGAGCCTCCTTGCATTGTCGCTCTACTCTTTTCTCGCTGTCTGGGAGCTCCATTCATCACCCCTATTCACTTACGAAGCAACCGGACTCGCCTCAACAAGAGAAGCAGCATCCCGTAGGGAAAGATAGCAGAAAGAGAACCGCTGCTTTGACTTGACTCTCCCCTGTAACCCTTTGCCCTCCTGCCTGCAGATTGCCACAAAAGACGTGTGAGTACGCCCCTCATGCTTTGCGTTGCCAGCTTTGCTTTGTCCAACCCCTTTGACTCCCTGCACCTATAACATAACTATACCCCACTTAAGGCTTCTTTCGAGGAATTATTATCGCTTAGCGCTTGTGCTGAGGAAGTTAAAGACGGTGGAAGGACAGCATTCAAACAATTTAACAATTGCCTGTTGAAAAAATCCTACGTTAGAACCAGACTTTCAGCAATCCCAGAATGCGGGTGGCAGTGGGATGTCCTAAATCCCTTTGATGAATCCGGGTCAAGTTAAGGTTGCTCTAGAGCTACACAGAATCCGAAATGGACTGTTTTCCTTGCTTCTCGTCGATATATATTTTTTTTTATCTTCCTATTGTTTCATCAGATGTGATTGGAATGCTTGACTTGGAAAAAAAGGCTTAACTAGACTGCTTTCAATGGCTAGACGGTAAAGATCCCACACCCGAAACAAGAGAATCAAAGGGGCGTAACGACGGAGAGAGATCTTTTAACTCTTTCTCGATGCGACTCGATAAAGGTTATTCCCAGATATGTTGATAGCTTACAGTCAGAAGCCAGCTCTTCTTCAAATCGACTGGAGTAGAGGGGAAAAGACCGACTCTTTACTTTAGCATCCCGAAGAGTTCCATTTCTAGGCCCTGGCCCTTCGAAGGCGCTGCTCTGTCGGACCTTTTCTTTGACTTTCCTGGGATGAGTCTTTCGCACGAGATGAAGACCGCTCTTTCGAGCTGCATTCGTACATTTCTTTCAAGCGAGCCAGTCCAAGTCCAGGTTTAGGAGTGAAGAGCTAAGCCTGAAACTCCTAGTTTGGCTATGGGTCAGGATCGGTGGAAGAGAAAGAGGCCAGTCCTGCTTTACTTTGACTCTTTCCTTGCTTGGGTGGTCTCGTATTAAAGACTTGAACCGAGTATGGGCTCGATCCCCTCTCTGGTATCCTTACTCTAGTTAGTGACTTGGCTCCCCAGACTTCTTCCTTCTAGGCGAGGATTCTAAACCAATAGCAGCCTTGATCTTATATAGGAAAGCACTTCTGCCACTTTTTATGTGAATACCGGGTTCTTTCACTCCTTAATAGAACTCTTTAGTGAAAGTCTCTATTTCACTTTCAAACAGACTGAAGTCGATTCGTTGCATCTTCCCTTTCCCGGTAAAAGATAGGGCTATTCAAAGCAATCTAACCAAGCCACCCAAGCCAAGGAAGGCTAGCTAGTCTAATGCTAGGGGATTCGATTTATCTCTATCAATGACTTAACCACCTTCCCAAATGAAACTCATTCAAGCATTCGTTTCGAGTCGCCAATAGGAAGTTTACTCCGGGAAGTCAGGAAGTAAGATAGCAGCTAAGACCGCTTCTTCCGCATCAACTGGTGATTCTTTCATTCCTAAATAAAGTGGAATAAGTAAAGCAGGACCTTCTCCCTTCATCGACAACCAAAAGAGAGAAGCCACCCGCGGTACACCTACTATATGATCGTCGAATCGCTGCCTTGTTCACTGAAATGCGAGAATCTCTTTTGAAGTTTAGAGCAAGCCCCTTCCCTATTGTTATAGCGTTCGTGCCTTCCCCCTTTGCTGCTTGAAACTAAGGGTCTGGCAGACAAAGCTAAATGTGCGATTTTGAGCTGTCGTCCCAGGACCTCTTGCTTATGAATACCTGCTTCTTTCACTCTTAAAGACTGTCGGATGGTACTTGGTTGTTCCCTAAAGCATTTCCCGTTCGCCCTTTGGCTTCGTTCAATCAAAAAGCATTTCTCGCCCCATCAAGCATTTTCACTCGAGCGGAAACAGCTGACCAAGAGACAAGACTCACCAGACTCCATTGCTCCTAAGGCTTCTAGAGAGTCTGACTAATGGCATACTTCTTCCGTCGAATGCTCCTGGGCAAAAGGAAGATGACATAGACTATGCCGTTTATTCAAAAGAGCCATCACAGCTTATGAAAGAGCAGCTTGGAGGCGTCATTGGCCCAACGCATCAGAAGGTTCGGTTCGAAAACTCCATTTTTCTGCTAGATAAAGAAAAAATTACTTTCTTTGAAATAAATCCAAGCCTTACGGGAGCCGCTTCCCGGTGATATATACAGTTAGATCGATCCCACATTCGCAAGTGGAAGGACTTGGCTTTAGCCTTCCTCAAGCAGTACAAGCATAACATTGATATGGCCCCAGATCGCATGGATCTCCAAAACATGGGGAAAAAGGGGGCCTCCTCAGGGAACCAGCAGAAAGGCTCTCAAAAGCAGGCGCGTACCAAGCCATTCCACTTCCCTCGGACCATGAGCAGTGGTCAAAGCGCTTAAATCCTGGCTCATAGCCTTCCTCAGACCTTATTGACACGGGACGAGTCGCTATGATTCACTACGAAAATAGAAGCAGATGCACTAATCAATTCGAGCTAATTTACTCATCCCACCTCGAACTCTCATTTAGCGCATCGACTTTAGCACTATATTATTATATTACTATTCTATTACAATTACAGAATTGAAATCTACACCAGCGCATCCAGCATCAAAGGACAATAGCTCGTGTTGATAGGACTATCTTCAAGCCTTTGACCAAGGGTTGGAGGAGTATCCAAGGTGAGCTGAAGGCGAACTGTTGGAGTAGATAAGCAGGTCTACCTCAGAGAAGATCATGGAATCATAACAGCACAGAAAGAGACGCTCCGAACTACTTCCGCTTGAGGTTGGTCGTAGATGAACCCAAATTAATTAGTATCTCAAAAAGCAGCCGCTAGAGCTATTCACTATTGGTATTACAGAAGAAGCTAAAGAAGAGGAGTCTTGTTAGAAAGACTAGAGAAGGTCAGAATTGTGGAGTTCAAACGACAAAAGTAGCCGCAAGATTGTCACTTTCTGAGATCAAATCAGCCACAATCAAGGGGGTTAATAGAGATAGACTTGTTGGGGAAGGTGCTCTCTTTCAGCCAACCCCGCCCGTAGACCTTCCTCAACCACCCCAGGTCGGGGTGCAACCGGGGCCATCTTACTCGGAGCAAAATCACTCTGCCGGCGACTTCGACTTCAACTCCTTCTCTCAGGTGAAAGTCGGTACTAGAAAGTCTAATTCAACATCAAAGAAGGCCGAGGACACATTTGTTTCTATGAATTGTCACAACTCCGCTCAACAGGTTAAGCCTGCCTGTCTGGTAGTATCTCTTCGGGATGCCCAGGCGCGGCAGAAATGTCCGGAGCTATGTGGGATAAGGTCGCTTGACTCTGTCTTCCTTGCGGAAAAGCAGGAAGGCAAACCTGATCACGGTCGACTAACGGTAAGTCATTCTAGCTCTGGGTGGGAAAGATGCGGGTTCAAATCCCTCTCGGGATTCAAGATCGGAGTGAGCCTTCAAAGAGCAGTTTCTTCCCTGGTGTGTGCGAGCCTCTTTACCCAAGGTAGAGAAGAAATAGAGATAGGGCCTGTGAGCAAAACAAAAAAGGAATTTCATCTGGTCGATAGCTCCTACTTCTTTACTGGCATTACGCCATGATAGGTCTTGAAGAAATCGAGAAGAAAAGATTGATTTCACCTAGCTTAGCTCGGTAGGCTGTGCTATCTTTCTTGTGTCCTTTCAAGCAGCAATAGCTGTGCTTGTACAGGACTCGAGCAATCTTTTTTCTAATCGCAGCGAAATAAATTTAAAGTGAAACAAAAAAAGATATCGTTATTCCATTCTTTCTAGGCTGCGCCACAGCTCCATTAGTTTTGCCGCCTCAAGAGAGATGAGATTCCATCCCCGAGGTTGCCGAAAAGAAGACTAAAGAGAATAAATCCTTGATTGCCAATGGTCCTAACTAACGACCCTAACTAAAGAAAAAGAGCCTTGAATGCTAGGCAGTTGCCAGTCAGAACAAAAATAAAAATAGGATGGAAAAGGACATCATCGACGCGCGAACGGTTAAGACAAAGGCAAGAATAGCATATCCGAACAGCTTCCCCAAGTCGTAGGAAGACTACGGAACTAAACAAAGAGCTAAATACGTAAGCAATCCCAATTCCTGTTTTCCCCGAAAAGGCTATAGTCGCAGACCCACAATCAGCCAAGTTCATTCAGTAGACATCAATACCTTATCTTCTCGCACGGGGAAAGAGATTCCCAGCCCAGAGTGGAGAAACTCATCAAATCCATCTTGACTGTTGAATCTAGCTTACTCCTTTCCTCGAGTGAGGTTTTTTTTTAGTCGCTCCTTAGCTCCTTTCGTTGAGACCTCGTTGCGCTACAGATTAAAAGAGTGGAAATTCCCTGACTGAAAAAGAGGAGATAGAAAGTTATCAATACTTTATCCGATACCTTCCCCGAATCTAGTTACCGAGTGAGCAAGAAAAACCAGCTCTTGGCGTGAGAAAAGGGCTCCTATCTAACAGGTCTGCTAAGGGGAGCTCATTCCTCTTCGTTAAAGGCTGACTCCTCGACAACTGAGGAAGAAAAGAAAGCTTTCGACCTACGCTTACTCCTAAATCCGAAGACTCCTACAAAAAGGCTCCATTCCATGGCTGTTTTGGGCAGTGAGCCACTCCTTGATCAAAGACTCAGGGATAAGAGTACAGGCAAGGAAAGGATGTGAAATTTTATTTTAAAGAAAGGAAGAGAGGAACTGAGAGAAGAGAAAGTAAATCTTCTGTTCGTGAACCATAGGACAAATGGTTCACTTCACTCTCTGTAAGAGGTATAAGACTTATTGCTTAGTGTGAGTTCAATAGATTCATTTTCTTTTTCCCTGCGGGGCCGTTAGACCTCTTTAATACCTGATCGACTATTATCCCATACCTGCTTATCCTCGCCTTTCTAAACCACTTATGTTTGTTGAAAAAAAGGCAGCAGGAAATGTCGTATGTGACCAGTGAAACTTCATCTTTCAACGCGCTACATCCCTCGAAAGGCATATCTCGCCTTCCAGGATGAATAGCACTGGGATGAAGACAAGAGGGCTCTGGTTGTCCTTTCTTTCTCTAGTTAATTGAATCTCCTAGAAGCCTTCTCGCTGGAGCAAAGTCTTCTGCTTTATTTCAATGGAGAATGCATTTGATTGATTTTCTGCAACTCGCCAGACTCGAACTGGCACGGCTCTGATCAAGCCTATTGGACGACTCGGATCAAGAAGCCTATTGTTCCTACAATAGAGTTGCTTTGGTTACGCAGTTCGAAAAGCATCCATTTCATCTTTCCTACATCTGCGGGCTAAGCGCTTACGGTTAGAAAGAGTACTTTCTCCGTACTCCCCCTTTACCTCTGTCTGACTTCTCTAAGCTCGAGAGCTCCAGTCTCCTCACTTAAAGCGTAAGCGGTTCACCTGTAAACCCACACCCATCAAAAAGAAAGCTACTAGAATGCAGCAAGATTCAATTATATAATTGAATTCGGAGGAAAAGTTCTAGTTTTCCCTTTTTTTCCTCCAGCGCCGCAACGGCTGCCTCTTCATTAGAGACTTCTTCCTCCACCGATTGAGATAGGAGTACTTCTGCAGCCTTTTTCCCATCAACTGCTCCTCCAGAATGGCTGGTAATACCACTTAAGGGCGGATAGACCGTCCACCCAGTGCCGCTACCCACTTCTACTCTGATCTATGGCTATAGGAAGAGATCAGAGTTTCTTATCGATCTGAGAATACGTTGAAAGGCCCGTGTGTCTCGGGTACCCAATCGGTAGATCTGATGGAGATGGGAGCGGTACTGCCGTAAGGATAGAGCTCTACCCCGAGGATAAAATAGGATACCCCGAATTCGATGGCGATTCAGGAATATACGACTCGGATTGAAGCCGCTATGAACTAATGCGGCTTCCATTAGCCTTTCTATTTGGCTTTGTACCAAAATAGTCTCGGAAATTCTACGTAGGGTAGGATTCTCCCCTATCGTATTGACCAAGAAACGGCTGTAAAGCTCATCCTGCCTTTGGAGGTCCGGCATTAATGGGTGGTTTAAAATGGCAATCTCGGGCGCAGCGGGGGGAACCTCAACCTCAGGGGCTTCCCGAATCCCCACAACTGGCGGTCAAGGAGGTCTGACATCTAGTCCTCAGCTTCCTAAACCTCGCGATGTACTTTTCGACCGACTCGCCTTGGAGCTGACTAAGTCTTGCCAAATCGGCCACTGTAATGTCAGGTTCTGTCTTATAGAATTGCTCATGGATGGAACTTGCTTTCCAGATCGTACCAACTGTTAATAGAGTGTGGAGGGATGTTCATATACCAGGGGAAGGCCGATTTAGTAAGAGAGTTGGCAAAGAGCCTCAACTTGAGGTAGTCCTTGGACCTAGCTTCCCCGCACTGGACCGAGAACCGAGCTATATGCTCAATAGTCGACTTCTTCTCCTCACCAAAAAAGAGAACAAACTCAGGCACCTTATAACCCTTTGGAAACTGATGAACTCGGTCGATCCAATCCGGGTATGGTTTCCTAGACGTCGGCCTCATTAAGGGCCTGACGTCAATTCCAAGCTGCTGTAGCGCCTCGACCATGTAATTTCTTTCCGGATCCGGATCCGATGGTGCCTGTGGAACTGTTGTGGCGGGGAATGTCTCTTGTTGTGATGCTTGCTGCTCTGGTTCCCTTTCGCCCGTCGATTGGAGCGCTATTCGACCCGTTATCATTTCCTGATTAGACGACTTATCTTCTGAGAATTTGAGTTATTCGCTGCTTCCTTACTCCGATTTTTACTCTGGTTAGCCAAAGGGCGAATACGATGTCGGAGCTTTCCTATCTCTTTCTTTGTAAGAAAGACATCCATACGTAGGGTGTGGTCGAAGATCAGTGACTGCTTCCTTTGCTGATCAGCGATCATGCCCCTTTATTCTAGCGGAGGAACAGCTTCACATCGGATTCATTCCCTAGCTAATCCGCCTTCAAGCCTTGTTCCTTCTTCCGCTTCATCTATATAATAAATTAGCCTTGGTCTTTCGTTCGTAGTGGGATAAACTAACCTAAATAGTCAAGTGAAGGAGACCCACATGCCCACTTCTCCTTCCCCGCCCCATTTCTGGGACGGGCCTCGTTCTTATTTGTTTGAGGATACCCCCGCTCAAATAAAGACTACAACCCCCGCACTAAAGACTAAGAACAAGAATCTTAAACCGCAGAGAAAGCTAACCTTTTCACATTTTATTTCATGTTCGCATTTCAAACTTGCCTCCTTACCCGCCGGTTCGTCTTCGACTCGAAAGCACGACTAAAGAAGACTACATCCGGGGCCAC